CAGAAACATAGACCAACTCCTATGAATGTGCAAAATAGACCGGATTAGTCGATTCGACCTGGAATTCATTGTCAAGTCATCCACAACTGTTTGTTTAGTCAAAACAACAATTCAGTTTGATCGAATCGTCTAGTTTCGTTTGTTTGCTGTGTTTACATGTTGCGTTTTAAGATTTATTGATTGGAATTAATCCTATTTACATTCCACTTATTTCGATTTCATTTCGATATAGTACTAATTTGTATAGTAATAGTATACATTTATACTATTACTATATAGTATAATAGTATAGAGTATAATACTATACAAATCCAAAACAAGTAAAACTTTTTCGTTTTCACTTCATTTCGGATTTTTCTAAATAAAAGGAATTCTAATATCTAACTAATATCTAATATGTATTAGAAATAAAAAAACCTTCCAATTCGAAATTCGATTTTTTTATTCTATTCTATTTATTCTATTTTTTTTATTCTATTCTATTTATTCTAATTCTATTCTATTTATTCTATATATTATTTCTATCTATTTCTATATATTATTTCTATCTATTTAATATAGATTTATGATATATTTAATATATATTTTTGTATCTATTTAATATAGATTTATGAGATTCTGTATGAAATTATGTTTAGGAAAAGATCTTTGTTTTTCAAACTCTGACATGTCAACAAATACATACAACAAGGCGTTCCTAGATCCGTGCAACTCAATATTAGATTTGAGTTGAGTTGAATTAGGTTGGTTTTTTTTTTTTTCTTTTTTTTACCGGATTCGTGTCATAATTTTTTCTCCAAGGATTCACCAAAATTGGGGGGTATACCGAAGAAGTCTCACTAACTCTTTGATTACGGACAGTAAAAGAGGAAAATGCAATTTCTATTTATATAGAATCAATAGAAATTGAATCTACTCACGAGGATTAATTAAGAAAATGGGGTTTTGTTTATTTTATTCTTATCCAAGAGAATAAAAAAGAGCGATTGGATCCATTGAAATGCGCTTTTGTTTTCAGTTTTATACTCTGAGCGATCTCCCTGTGAGCGAGCTTATGGGAATGATTTTAACCAAGCAACTGGAAGCGACCAGTTCCAATCAACAAAGAATACAATAATTAGTATACAACTTTTTTTATTTGTATTTGGATATTCTTTATTGTTTTAGTTTGCTTTAGTTTTAAGAATATTATTTTCATTTCATTTTTATTAATTTTAAAAATATTTTCTATTTTAAATTAATAAAATAAAATATCAAAAATATAGGGCTATACGGACTCGAACCGTAGACCTTCTCGGTAAAACAGATCGAACTGATTATTATCAAAATGATTCGACCTATTTCAAAGACCCAACACGCATTTTTTTGCATTGGGCTCTTTCATTAACTGATAGAAATATCAGCTAGTCTACCATATATTTTTTTTCTCTTAGAAACTTATAAAAAAAAACGAAGATGGTTCCATGTGCTCTGATTCATTACTGATACAGGAGCACTACCAAAGTGTTTCAAAGAAGGGAAGGTTTATCTTGACGTAGGTCTGCTTCTGGCCTAGATCAACCTAAGTTAAATGGAGTCTCTATCATCCAAAAAATCAAACATGAAACTTCATACACCTTAAGATTCATAGGACGAAAAGAGAATTTTTGAGGTCCTTATACTCATTATGCCTAGCATTGAATAGACTGGGTATTCACCCTATCAATATCTCAAATCAATGATGGGTTCGATTCGGATCCTGCTCCTGCCTAAACGGCACCCGAATCGGACCGAACCATTTGTCAGGCTATTGTTCTCTTGTTTTGTTCCTTCAAAGTAATGGAGTAAGACATCGATTTCTCAAAAGGATCAATTCTTTTGATTGCATGATAGACTCCCCTGAAAAACATTGGCGCACGTGTAAACGAGGTGCTCTACCTAACTGAGCTATAGCCCTTGTGTTTGTGATACATATTTTATCATATTATTTAGATAATTTCTTGTCAAGATGAATAGTACATGATCCAACATCATAATCATACCTTTTTGGTCGGTTTGATTGGTATTGCTTAGAAGTAATATTGGATTTATAATCCATCGATGGGATAGGTCCCTTTTCTTTCTCTTTATGATTCCTTATGATAATAAATGACCTACTTAACTCAGTGGTTAGAGTATTGCTTTCATACGGCGGGAGTCATTGGTTCAAATCCAATAGTAGGTAGAACTTATTAGATACCATTGATCCCGGTGTCTAATAAGTTTTTCTACCCACCTTCTTTTATAGATTTTCTATCTTTTTCATCCTATTCTATTTCCGTTTTCAATTTTCAAATTTTTCGTTAGATCAAAATCTGATTTAACTTTTGATTGTATTTGATTCTATTTAATCGGCAGAATCAAAATGGGCTGTAGAAACGAAAGTTCTGTTTATACGAAAATTCTTTCGATTAACCAACTAGTTACGAAATCACGTTGATAGCCTCTACTCGTGTCCTAGCCCGTCTGAGAGCTAGACTTG